TTTATTGTTAATGTAATGAGCCTATCCTCTATTCTCTTGTTATATTCCAAAATGAAATCAAAATCTCAAAAGGAATCACTAATCCAAGACCAAAATATTCAGAGGACTCTTCTGACCAAACAAAAAATATGTAATTGTCAGCAAAGTTGGTTACTTTTTTTGAATCCAAGAAGTTTTTCTTACTTTATACACAATACATAGGTCATCGATTCAGCATTGGCTAAAAAAGGGGAGAAAATCCCCAATTAAGTAGTTCAAATCATTTTATCGATATGAGTGTTCTATATTGATAAAATGATTTATTTTGAAACCATCTCTATATTAACATAGTGGTAGAAAGAGTACCATGCTGCGTCTGGACTTCAAACAGTTTAGCTTTAACCATGTTAATGGTCCCACATTATTGGTTGATAGAGAATCAAAGTGGATTTTCCAATAAATTACGAAATGCTATAGTTCTTACATATGATTTCTGAATTTATTCAGAAGTAATTCGCGAGATCATGCACCCTTCTTTATTTTCTTAGGTATAACTTTCCTAGTTATAACAGAAAAAGTACATCTGGTTGGATCCAGCCTATTCTTGAAATAAACAACTCGCACACACTCCCTTTCCAAAAAATATCAAGACTCCAAGCACTACACTTAGATTTATTAGATTTGTTGCTAAAATATCGGTATTAAACCCGAAACTCCCGGCGGATGGCCAGTGGCCCAAAGAAACGAAAGAATCGGTTACATTTTTCATATGATCTCCTCGTATAGATAGACTAAAAAATCGAACAGAGTTCTTTTTGTATTACTTTGCCATATATATTTTTATAGTTTCCTACTTTCTAAATCGAATCAAAAATCTATTTGATTTAGAAATCATGAATTACTTGTAACCCCTCTGAAAAACTAAAAAAAGCCTTACGAACACGAACGGGAAGGATGAAAGCGAGTTGGTATGCTAATTCCTCATCCGCAAATCAGCCCTTCCCGTGGGTTATTTTCTCAAGGAATAAGTCATTCTAGGAATGAAATCTTTATAGAATTCGAAAACGCAAAGCACAAGTCCAAGGCAATAAAATATGAAAAATCAAAATTTTTCATATTTCTAATATGAAATATTAAACAAAAGGATTCGCAAATAAAAGTGCTAATGCTACAACCAGTCCATAAATTGTTAAAGCTTCCATAAAAGCTAGACTAAGCAATAAAGTACCTCGTATTTTTCCCTCCGCCTCGGGCTGTCTCGCGATGCCTTCTACAGCTTGCCCCGCAGCAGTACCTTGACCAACTCCAGGTCCAATAGAAGCAAGCCCTACAGCCAATCCAGCAGCAAGAACGGAAGCGGCAGAAATCAGTGGATTCATGATAAAGTTCCTCGTACCAAAAAAAAAATGGTTAATGATACATTCAACCAATGAACTATGACTTAATTATTCCATTGCTACGATTCATCCAGTCGAAGTAACTACGAACTTCAAATTCAAGTAATAACATTCTTGAATCATCAAAACTACTTCGATATCTCTTTTTTAGTTTCTCTCGAGAAAGTCTTTGTGAATCCATACAACTTTCATTTTTCCGTTTCTTTGTCCCGAACTGCTCTTTGAATTTTTCGATTTTTTTATTGACTTCATCCGTTTATTCATTCAACTCACAGTCACAGATGAGACAGAAGGACTTCTATAGAATCGCGATCTACATTCACATTCGATTAGTAGGGAAAATTAGATATATCTTTAGCTCGTATATAACTAGTCAATATCTAATATCACATATACATGTCTTTCTTCCAGAATGTAAACAAACTCTTCCTTCATCTTCAATTCAATCGGATTTGATAAGGATGCGTCTAACCCTTGACAAGAGTTAACTTATAGCCATTCAATTCCATATACCTAGTTCGACCTCGCCTCTACGAACCATTTATGAATCTCCTTTTTTATAAATTATCCCTTCCCCCTTCTTTATCATTATCTTGCAACCTAAATTCATAAGATAATAAATGGATAAATTGATATTGATTGGGCCGAATGGTTGCATAGAAATTGATTTGATTGATCTAAGTTCATACAATTTATTATTTCTTAATATTTTTGTTTGGTCAATCGTTGAATAAAATCAACTGAAAAGGGGAATCATTCTATAGAACATCCGTTTTTTTATTGAATCACACGTCGTAATACCACAAGACTTCTTCATCAAATTACGACTCCGAAATATTCGGATTCGATGACCAATCTAAACCAAATATTCATTGAGGGGAAGGTATGATTATGATATAAATGCACCAAACGGGAATTTTAGGAAAAAGATCTTTGAGATCTCTTTCCTTTTTTTTTTTTAATTTTCTACTCTAATATCAATATTGTAATCTTTATTGTAATCTTTTTTTCTATTACTCTAGATCGTATATAGTGTAGTTGTATATTTTCATTACCTAAGTCAATTTTTTTTAGCCGCGCACCATTGCCTTAGGTTAAACTAAAAAAAAAAAGACTATTTAGAA